TAATTCCTCACCCGCAAACCAGCCCTTCCCGTAGGTTATTTTCTCAACAGATACGTAATTGTAAGAGTTTAATTTGGATATAATTCGAAAAAGCAAACGACAAATCCAAGCCAAAAAAATATGAAAAATTTTTATTTTTCATATTTCTAAGATTAAACAAAAGGATTCGCAAATAAAAGTGCTAATGCTACAACCAGCCCATAAATTGTTAAAGCTTCCATAAATGCTAGACTAAGTAACAAAGTGCCTCGTATTTTTCCCTCAGCTTCAGGCTGTCTCGCGATACCCTCTACAGCTTGACCCGCGGCAGTTCCTTGACCAACCCCAGGTCCGATAGAAGCAAGCCCTACAGCCAATCCAGCAGCAATAACAGAAGCGGCAGAAATCAGTGGATTCATGATAAGTTCCTCGTACCAAAAAAAAAAGAAATGGTTAATGATACAATCAACCAACGAATTATGACTTAATTATTCCGTCGCTAGGATTCATCCAGTCGAAGTAACTAACTCGAATTGAAGTAATCTAATTAGATTGTTGAATCGCCGGAACTACTTCTATTCTATTTTTTTTAGTTTCTATCCGCAGAGTCCTTGCGAACCTATACAACTTTCTTCCATTTTTTGGTTCCGAACTGTTATTGGAATTATTCCACCCTTTCTTTATTTCATCTGTTTATTAATTGAATTCACAGTCATAATGAAACAGAAGACTTTTATTGACTATTGAAATCCCTATCTAAAATTTAACAATAATAAAACAAATAAAATAGATCCTTAGCTCATATATAACAAGTCAATATCTAATATCACATATACGTGTTTTTCTTCTATAACGTAAACAAACTAGTTATTCATCTTAAATTGAATTGGATTCATGAATTAAGTATCGAAATAACTATAAAAGTGAACTTAGAGCCATTCAATTACATTACATATACCTGGCTCTAAACCTATCTAACAAAAATTTGGATGAATCAGAAATTCTTTTCTTTATCATTATTCCCACGGATACAAGCGAAATGAAAAAATGGAATATTAGCTTTTATTCAATTTTTGAACAAAAAAAAAAAAAACGAAAACCGGAATTGTTTCGCCCTTTTTATTTAAAAACACCACATATAGTAAACATATACTACAAGAATTCTTATGCAAAATTAAAACTAAACTATTTATATTATTATTTGAATAGTTTGAATAAGCTTACCAACATAAAACGAATACTCATTGAGAGGTTTATAAATTAAACGGACGGGAGGAGTTTAGGAAAAAGATCTTTTAGATCTCTTTCCTTTCTTTTTACAAGCCTCTATAATATCATAACTTTTTTTCTATTACTCTAGATTGTATATACCCTAATTGGATATTTAGGAAGTAAATACCATATTGAGACGCGCATATTAGTAGGATAAGCTAAAAAAAGACTATTTCAATGATGGCCCTCCATGGATTCACCTATATACGCCGCAGCTAAAGTTGCAAAAATAAGAGCTTGAATACCACTTGTAAATAATCCAAGGAACATGACAGGTATAGGAACCACTGAAGGTACTAAAGAAACAAGAACAACAACAACTAATTCATCAGCTAAGATATTCCCGAAAAGTCGAAAACTAAGTGATAAGGGCTTTGTGAAATCTTCTAAGATGTTGATTGGTAAAAGGATTGGGGTTGGCTGAATATATTTCCCGAAATAACTTAATCCCTTTTTGCTAAGACCCGCATAGAAATATGCCACTGACGTAAGTAAAGCTAAAGCAACAGTAGTATTTATATCATTCGTGGGTGCGGCTAACTCTCCATGAGGTAATTGTATTATTTTCCAAGGTAAAAGAGCTCCTGACCAATTAGAAACAAAAATAAATAGAAACATAGTTCCAATAAAAGGAACCCAAGGACCATACTCTTCGCCAATTTGCGTTTTACTTACATCTCGAATGAATTCAAGAACATATTCGAAGAAATTCTGCCCACCAGTCGGAATAGTTTGTGGGTTACGAACAGCTATAGCGGCTGAACCTAATAAGATAGCAATTACAAACCAAGAAGTAATAAGTACTTGACCGTGGACCTGGAAACCCCCTATTTGCCAATAGAAATGTTGGCCTACTTCCACACCGGATATATCATATAACCCCTTTAGTGTGTTGATGGAACATGATAGAACGTTCATATTGCCCTCTAAAAAAATCAAACTTTAAACAGAATTTTTTTGATTCAACCACCTATTTGCCTACTTGAATCGGATATTTTGAATACTAACTAATTACATAATAAAACAAGATGCCCACATAAGAACATCCATGCCCAGACCGATAAACTATTCATACCAAAAGGGTTATATCCATTGATAAGTTGTGAACAGTTTAACCATAAATAATATCTTAACCGGCCCATCAAATAAGTAGATCCCCAGTTCTTTTTCTTTCTTTTTGAAATTAAGAAAAAGAGAAAGCTATTCCAGAAATCTATGGGACTTCCGAAGTAAATTATTTATCTTATTATTAATCAAGGATTTCTTATATAGCTAGAACGCCCTTCACAAATTGCAAATACTAATTTGTTAAGAATTAATCGGATTGAAGATATAGCGTCATCATTTGCTGGAATCGAAATATCTGCGAGGTCGGGATCACAATTTGTATCGATTAAACAAATTGTTGGAATTCCCAAAGTGATACACTCTCGCAGGGCCGTATATTCTTCGTGCTGATCGACGATGATTACAATATCGGGTAATCCTGTCATATATTTAATTCCGCCCAGATATGTTTGCAAGCGGGATAATTGTCTTTTCAGCATAGCTTCATCTCTTTTCGGAAGACGATTGAATTTCCCCGCTTTTTGTTCCATTCTTAAGTCCCGGAACTTATAAAGCCTGGTTTCCGTAGTGGACCAATTCGTTAACATACCGCCAAGCCATTTTTTATTAACATAATGACACCGGGCCCTTATTGCAGCCCACGCTACTGAATCAGCTGCTTTATTTTTGGTACCAACAATTAAGAATTGTTTTCCCCTACTTGCCGCATCAAAAATCAAATCACAAGCTTCTGATAAAAAACGAGCAGTTTTTGTAAGATTTATAATATGAATACCTTTACGCTTTGCAGAAATATAAGGGGCCATTTTTGGATTCCATTTCCTAGTACCATGGCCAAAATGAACTCCTGCCTCCATCATCTCTTCCAAACGGATGTTCCAATATCTTCTTGTCATTTCTCCCCCCACCCTCTTTCTTTTTTGGAAAAAAAAAAAGAGAGAACCCTGAACTGAAATAAAAAATTGTTCCGACGGAACCTTCTCTTCTACCGTAGATTGGCCGTAGATAGACAACCCCAACCATTATTCCTTTTTATCCATTATTATCTTTTCATTATTTTTTTGATTACCAAATCAAATGATCCCAGATAGTGAAAAGGATGAATCCACTCTTAGGAGTCATTAAATCCTATAAATGAAAATGATTGTTCTAGTGGATTATGGAAATTCTTTGATAAGGGACGAATCAAATAATTTTCTGTGGTGTAACAAAATATCTTGCACTTCCCCCCCGAATAGATTCTTTTTTTTTGTTTCCAAAGGAATGGTGTTATGTTGTTTTGAAGTTGAAGGGTATACTAATCCTTTGAATCCGGTACCAACAGGTATCATCCCCCCCAAAACAACGTTTTCTTTCAGACCCTTCAACCAATCAATACGGCCCCGGAGAGCCGCCTTTGCTAAAACCCGAGCGGTTTCTTGAAAACTCGCCTCAGATATGAAACTTTGAGTATTGAGTGATGCTCTTGTTATTCCCAATAAGACGGCTCGGTAACAGATCGCTTCTTCTAAAGCACGCCCCATTCGTTCCGCTCGTAACAATCCAATTAGTTCTCCGGGTGAAAAAACATTAGACATTCCATCTTCTGAAACCAAAACCTTTGATGTTATTTGACGTACAATAATTTCTATATGCCTATTGTGAATCTGCACCCCCTGAGATCGATAAACTTTTTGTATCTTATTAACCAAAGAGATACGGCTTTGCACTATAGTTAGTTCAGCACCAATCAAAAATCCCCAGGGAATTCCAAGAATTCTTGTTATACATTCGTTCCAAACCTCAACCCTTTTTTCTAGATTCATCGATATTGAATCGATCGAACGCACTTCTAATACCTGTTCCACTTTTGGAAGACCCTGCGTTATATCACCAGATCTCGATTTTTCATAAATAAATGTAACTAGTGTTTGTCCTTCGTAAAGGATTTCCCCATAATGGCCATGAACAGTTGCTCCGGGGGTGGCCAAAAAGGGCTTAGCGGATCGTATTACTATAGAGTCGACTTGAATAAGTATAACTTGACCCGATTTTAGGCGGGGTCTTTTTTTGGCTATACATACATTTTCACAAATCAACTGCCCAAGACTCATTATTGTGGATGTTTTTTCACAATAATTATGATCGAGAAAATACCAATTCAAATGGAATGGATTCAAAAAAATATTATTGGAGAGGTCTGGATTATAAACTTTCCCATTTTCATCAATTAAATAATATTTAATTTCTTGAACCGTTTGTTTTAAACTGTCAAGTTGCAAATAGTGAGTTATCAATATATGATTTTGAGTTAATAAATGATAAAATGAATAAAAATTAGCAATGAAAAGGGCTGTTCCTAAAGGGCCCAATGAATTCCTAATTGGAATTGGAGGGTTTTTTTGAATTGATTCTTTTATCACACTGTGATTTTTTACCGGACCCATTCGAAAATAATTGGATGATGATAAAATGATCAACGATTGGCATTCCTTATTTCTATTCAACAACGTATGAATAGTTCCTTGATTTTGTTGTTGAATTCTTGCTTTGGAATAGGTGGAAGAAAAGGGATTGATATTGGTACAATCTGATCCATTATCAGAGAATAATCCTGAATCAGACCGACCATTCCTTTTTCCGATATACGAAATAGGAAATTTCAATAAGTCAATTCTTAAGAAATGTCGAATCAAACCATT